GATTGTTCCTTTTAATCGTAATCAAAGATGTTTTCTTGTCTCTCGTTTTCTTTTCCGAACAAATCGAAGAACCTAATGGATCGAACTCAAAGATCAAAGCGTCTGTTATATCTATTAAAGAAAAGAATTCACCCATGTCAACAGTAAGAAATAGGTCAGAATCATACCCGCTATTCCTGGGATTCTGTAATCCAAAACCCGGCAATCTCCCATCTCCGAATGGCAAAAAGTTTTCAAGGCACTCGTTAGGCCTTAAATCTTCTATATACTAGCAAATCCGATTCTCTGTCAAAGAAATGGATGTTTTCCCCTTGGCTTTCAGTCCTTTTCCCTGTGTACTTCAATTAGGGCAAACTTACTTTACGTGATGTCACAATTCGATTAGAGCTAGCTCGACCAGCCCATCCTAACATTTCTTTTCTTCGCTGATTCATTCATTCGCTTTTTTGGGTCTTTTTAGAAAGCCAAAAGTATAAACCAGCTGGCACCTCCTCTTGTAAAAAATGTCTCGCAGACTCCTAAACTCTACCAAAAAACTTCTTCACCACCATTTCCGCCCCTTTTATCAGCCTCAAACGCCCGCCGCCCCCAGTGATTTAGGTATAATTAGGCGGTTTGGGATCAACAGGATTGACTGATTTCGCGACCTCGCAAATCGACTCCCTATAAAGAATTTGTACATCGACCGGTCCAACAACTTATGAATCTACTACTGAATCCCAATCACGAGGCAAGAGCCGCTTCTCTCTTTTCGATTTCAGTGCCCCATAACATAATATATGGGGGGTATAAAAGGATAGGTAAATAGTATGGCTAATACTAAAGGTCGGTGATGTAATGAATAATCCGAGTCAAGCAATCTTAGAATAACTAACCCAATATTTCATACACCAGTGCAGTCTCAATATGGGAGGCAGAAAAGTCAAAAAAGAGACTCCAAATTTGGCAAGATCAAAATTGGTTGTCCACAAGTACAAGTATAAATAAGAATTGTTAGATTTATTGCGTATCTGAATGAATATAAAAAGGGAACCTTTCCTTTTAACTAGCGAAGGCATCTAAAATAATGAAAGGCAGTCTTTTACTTGGCTGTCGTGGTCGTGGCTAAATTTGCTTTCATGGGAATGGATTAAATAAAGACTTAGCACAGCTCCTCTTTCTCTCTTGATCCATGGAGGTTACAAGGGCTTACTTCTGATTCGGATGTCTCAAAGGGATTGTTAGGGCTGGACGAGCCTATACTATTTTATTTGAGGATATAGAGAAATTCAAAGGTTGCCAATGAGAGCTGCAAAGGAAAGAGTACAAAAAACTATTTAAAGTCTGTGGAAGGTAAAAGTAGGAATAAATAGAGCCCAGTACCTTTGTCAAGGCGTTAATGCTATATAAGAGCGAGTTCAATGAGATCCCATCTTGAGTTGTTTACACATCTCCCGGGCCAGTGGAGAGAAAGAGAGTGATGAAGAGATCAGCTTCACTGTAAAATGCAGGTAGAAAAAGGAAGTAAAAAGACTGAATCTTTACTTCCTTTCATAGGAAGGTAGGTCCCCACGTCTTTTTTATTAGATGTAAAAGTTTAGTGCTTACCCGCCCCTTGCTTTATTTATTTTGTAAAAAACTCTATACTCTCTATTTCAGGGTTCAGAGAAGGAGAGTTTTTTTGAGTGAGATCCGTTTATTTCGAAGTCATTGCTCCCCTCATTACTTTAACACTCCAGTCTCTCTAGCTCCTTGGCTCTAGTACTCTAGTTATCGCTCCTGCGTATGTAGCTCGTTTGAATATGGTCTCTCTTAGGTTAGGGGAAATTTCTTTGATCGATTTCTTAGAGATGAAAAGCAATTCTTCATACCTGGTCAGATATAGGTCAGGTCTATTTTCCCGCTTTCCTTGGACAGAAGGACTGGCATGCATACATATGCCTTTTTTCTTCTTAAAGATTGAAGTATAGATACTATCAGAAGAACGGATTATTGAAAGCGGCTGATATAGATATTGAATTGTTAGATTAACCCGTGTTAGTTCAACCTGATCTCCATCCCACTTCTACATTCATAGCTTGAAAAAACGAATCAGATCTTTATATAAAGAAATTCTCAATCAATGCTATCAACGGTCGCCTCTTTCAGTTGATCTTCCACAAAGAGCTCCTTCTTTAACAGCTTTTTCTACCCGATCGCAGAAGCTTCTATATCCACTAAGAGCGAAATCCGTTTGAGTAGAGCAGGGCCTTAATAAGGGCGACTGATAGGTAGGTAGAAGAGAGAAGGGGCGCAGCGAGGCAGAGGATAGGGAAATAGGGGGAAGGGAAGGCAAAGACTAGCGTAGCGTCTTTGGGAAAGATCGGACCAATGATCACACTTTCTTCTAACTGGAAGACTTTTGAAGTCCAAGATGATAAAGTCTTCCCCCTAAACCAAGACAGCGCCCTACTAAAGAGGAGGAGTCCGTTATGGATTCCCCCCCGTACCCCAGAAAAAGTCTTTCGTCGAGTGGCGCGAT